GATCTGTATATATATAGATAATGATCTGGCGGGCCTCTTTTAATGAAGTAAAAAAAAAATACCTTTCCCTTGATCTCATGCCTTAATTTAATAAGGTGGTAAAAGGTGCTAATAAGTCATACAGCATTAATAGATTCGTGGTAAAATCCCTTTATGATACGTTTTATTAGAATTTTTGGCTGATACAATTTTTTGGCCGATACCAATAAAGGGATCAAATGGTATATAGTTTCTTTTGTTGATAGATTGGAGGATTAGAAAGATGACTATTGCTTTCCAATTGGCTGTTTTTGCATTAATTGCTACTTCAGCAATCTTACTGATTAGTGTACCTGTTGTATTTGCTTCTCCTGATGGTTGGTCAAATAACAAAAATGTTGTATTTTCCGGTACATCATTATGGATTGGATTAGTCTTTTTGGTGGGTATCCTTAATTCTCTCATCTCTTGAACCTATTTGTTCTATTTAGATCCAAAAATTAAATGATCCCCTCCTAATTCTTTCATTTTCAGGTTGTGAGACACATTAAAATGAAATATAAGTACCCAAAATGCAAATAAAGAAAAAAAAATGAAAGGGAGGGGTCAAACAAACTTCTTATATTTAACTATTTTAAAATGAAATTAAAAAATATATATATTAATTAAATAATTTTATTATACTATTTATTTATATTTATAATATATTATTATTTATAAATAGTAGAAATCTTCTATAATATTTAGAATACTATTTTGATAATAATATTTTTTTGATAATAACAATTTTATGAATGATTATAATTTTAAATTTATATATTCTAATTTCACTATATAGTTATTGTTAACTATATATAGTATTTCTATTAGAATACTATCTAATTTTATACAATTCAAATTTGATAGTATTCTAATTACTATTAATATTTTTAATAATTTATAAAGAATCTAAATTCATTTTTTATTAAATGAAAATAAGCATTTTGCAATTACTCTGAAAAACAAAGGAGTATCTGATCTAACTCTGCACAAATATGGCCCATCCATTGTGTATCAAGAACAAGCGGATATAGTTGAATGGTAAAATTTCTCTTTGCCAAGGAGAAGATGCGGGTTCGATTCCCGCTATCCGCCCAGGGTAATGGGTTCATTTTTTTTTTAATAGGATAAAGAATTAAGTATGGTTGACAGTGATAGTAGAGTGGTTCTATCCTCTTCACTTCTATACTATTCCCTTCTTTTCCTCCTGCCCACCCCAAAATAAAAAGAAAAAAATAGTAATTAATTACTAGTTACCGGAGTCAAACCTCCATTTTTTGTCAAAAAAAAATGTTGCGGAGACGGGATTTGAACCCGTGACCTCAAGGTTATGAGCCTTGTGAGCTACCAAGCTGCTCTACCCCGCGACGAAGAGAGGGACTGGGAACTAATGGACAAAGAAGGATTGAGTACACCCCTCTACCATATTGGTACAAATAGAATAGCCTATTTATACAGAATGGTAAAGGGGCTCCTCTATGATCATAGAAATGAATACAAAAAATGAAACGATATTTTAATGCTTACCAACTTGACCTTGTTGCTCCAGGCAACAAACATGCATGAACCATTTCACGAAGTATGTGTCCGGATAACCCAAAGTCTCGATAGTTAGCTCTCGGTCTTCCGGTTGAAAAACAACGTCGATGAAGACGTGTAGGTGCACTATTACGCGGTGGGGATTGTAACTTTCCGTGAATTTCCCATTTCTCACTCAACAATGGAACTTTACCTATTTCTTTTTTGGGGGATCGACGAATCAAATGATATTTTTGTTCCAATTTTTGCCTCTTCTTTTCCCTCTGAATTAAACCTTTTCTTGCCATAATGGTTCGGTTCTTCCTATTAGTATCAATGATAAAAGTCGGATCCTAGATGTAGAAATAGTAGAAATATAAGAAGGCGGACCTCCCTTCTGCATCGAAAGAAATGATATTATCGAGGATATAACACATAAGAATTAACCAAATTTGCCCGATGTAGAGGCAATCAAGAAAGCCGCGTAAGTGAATATATAACCTACAGAAAAATGGGCTAATCCAACCAATCTTGCTTGCACAATGGAAAGAGCTACTGGTTTATCTCTCCATCGAATTAAATTAGCCAAAGGTGTGCGTTCATGAGCCCATGCTAAAGTTTCAATCAATTCTTGCCAATATCCACGCCAGGAAATTAAGAACATAAATCCAGTAGCCCAAACAAGATGTCCAAATAAGAACATCCACGCCCAAACTGATAAACTATTCATACCAAAAGGGTTATATCCGTTGATAAGTTGTGAAGAGTTTAACCATAGATAATCTCTTAACCATCCCATCAAATAAGTGGAAGATTCATTAAACTGTGAAACGTTACCCTGCCATAATGTGATGTGCTTCCAATGCCAATAAAAAGTAACCCATCCAATGGTATTTAACATCCAAAAAACTGCCAAATAAAATGCATCCCAAGCCGAAATATCACAAGTACCGCCTCGTCCCGG